CCAAAGATGTCGTTGAGAACGGATTCTTTAATTAAACTTTCCGGAATCGATTTCTGTTTTTCAGTTAAACGAAAACCTCTTTTATTCTGGAGCAACTTCTTTAGTATGGACGATCTAAAACCATAGATGTCGTTTTTAAAGATGAGGTTGTAGATGAGATCCGAGATTCGACAACCTGTCCCCTTTCTTTGTCACAAAGAGAAAGTTGCGAATTTCATTTGGATATTAGAAGTGTTACCATATATAACACAAACATTCTCCACCTATTCTTTCTAATCGAGCCTCGCGGTCTGTCATTAGACCTCGAGAAGTAGAAAGAATTACAATCCCCATCCCGCCTAAAATTCTAGGAATTCGTTGATAGTTAGAATAGATTCGTAGACCGGGTCGACTGATGCGTTTTAAATTTAAAACTTTTCGATTTCTATAAGGCTCGTCCCGATTCCTTCTATAACGTAGGGTTAAAACCAAAAACGATTTGTTGTTTTCTTGATGTTTTCTCACATTTTCGATAAAACCCTCGCGTAAAAGTATTTTAACAAGACTTTCGCTGAGATTCGTAAATGCTATTCGAACCACTCTTTTTGTATTCATCTCAGCATTTCGTATCGAGGTTAGTATGTCAGCAATAGTATCCTTAGCCATAATGGATTAAAGTATTGGTCCCTCCCAATTTTGATATAATCAACATGTTTGTCTTGTTTTTTCTTTGGTTATGACTATGTATTTTTCAAGGTATATGCGTGAGACACAATCTACTACCTGAATCTTAATTGATTTCTTTCAAATAACTACCCTAAACATAACTATATTCGTTCTGGAATGATATTATTATGGAACTAGATTAGGGCCTCGTTTTATAATACTTCGGGAGCTAATGAAACTATTTTGGTAAAATTGAACTGTCTCAATTCCTCTGCAATCGCACCAAAAACTCGAGTGCCTTTTGGATTGCCTTCTTGATCAATGACAACTGCGGCATTGTCATCATATCGTATTATCATACCGTCGTCGCGTTTGAGTTCTTTACAAGTACGTACAATTACAGCTCTGACCACTTCTGATCTTTCTAGCGACATTTTCGGAACTGCTTCTTTGATCACAGCAACAATAACGTCACCAATATGAGCATATCGACGATTGCTAGCTCCTATGATTCGAATACACATCAATTTGCGAGCCCCGCTGTTATCCGCTACATTCAAATAGGTCTGAGGTTGAATCATATCATTTTTTTGATTATTTTTTTTTAGGCAAAGTAAAGGGCGAAGAAAAAAAGAAATATTGTTTGTCCAAAAAACCAAACCTACACCTTCGATTCGTTTGTATCCCCAAAAGCGATTTTTTTTACTTTTGCCTTTTTCTTTTACATTTCCAAATTTTATCCCGAAAGAATGAATTGAGTTTGTATAGGCATTTTGGACGCTGCTATTGAAATAGCCCTTCTAGCTATATTTTCTGTTACGCCACCGATTTCATAAAGTATTCGACCTGGTTTAACAACAGCTACCCAATATTCAGGTGATCCTTTACCCGACCCCATACGTGTTTCGGCGGCTCTGACTGTAACCGGTTTGTCTGGAAATATACGGACCCATATCTTTCCACCGCGGCGTGCATTTCGTGTCATTGCCCGTCGACCTGCTTCTATTTGTCTAGATGTGATCCAAGCAGGTTCAAGTGCCTGAAGAGCATATTTACCGAAACAAATATAATTACCTCGATAAGAAATTCCCTTCATTCTTCCTCTATGTTGTTTACGGAATCTAGTTCTTTTGGGGTTATAGTTGATGGTTGGGTTTGAATTCCATCTCTACTCCAGAATCGGACGTGAGAGTTTCTTCTCATCCGGCTCCTCGCGAATAAAAAGATTCGAAAATAGGGAATTTTAAGGCAATTTAGATAGACGAGAATTTGAATTAAGATAGACTTGGAGTTCATACGATATCCATCGATTTCATAAGTATAAATAATATATTGAAGTATGGAGTTCAGCGAATCGATCCCAAATCTGGTAGTAATTTGTATCTTCTTTCTGTCATATAGTGAAAGACCTAAAAGAACTATTTCTATGAAATATAGATAATATATATAATTTTATTGGTTTTGAGAATCTTAAAATGAATCTTTCTTTTGTTTTCTCCTTGAATTTAACCGCCTTAGCATCTTTAATTGATCCAAATTTAGTAATCCAAGAAAAGAAAGGTTTCGCGGGCGAATGTTGACTCTTTTAATTCAATTTCAATTTCGGTTGTAGCCATAATTTCTAACTTTTTCGAATAGATGAATTGATCTCGGGTCCGTTCCGCCATCCAGATCAATGAATCATTAGAATTCGTGTTCAATCGAATTTTTGAGATCCACAGGTTCCGTCGTTCTCATCGCTTCTTACTTAATGTTTAGGTCTGAATTCTGCAATGGAGCGCAATGAAAGTTGTGCGTGAGTCAATCTTCTCAGTCTTTATTGACTCGAAGCTCGTGATTTTTTTGTTCTCTGGAC